AATGATTTGTTTTAACAATAGATGTCTTTCACATCCAATTTGAGCAATGAATAATCTTTTCTTTTTTGAATGGCAGTTCCAAAAAAGCGTACTTCTATATTAAAAAAACGTATTCGTAAGAATATTTGGAAAAAAGGGGGGGGTTGGGCGGCGTTGAAGGCTTTTTCGTTAGCGAAATCCCTTTCTACTGGGAATTCAAAAAGTTTTTTTGTAAAACAAATAAATAAGAAAACGTTGGAATAATCTGAATAAGTCTGACTCAACAATGAGTTAATTGTGTTTTGAATTTATACTCTATACTATAGAAAAATATAAAAAAGTAAGTAACCATTCCCCTTTCGTAATGTTTTGAACAACGGAATTAAGAAAAACTCGAAACTTTCACCTTTCTTTTTATTTGAATATTTTTTATTATTCCCAGGATGGGGATTCTTATTTTCCCCATCACCCAACATACGCCCTAAACAAGAAGAATTTTTTTTATTGTTTCTAATATATCCAGCCCAATACCTAATACCTAAGTGATTTGATCAATCTTAACACAAATGAATACTGAAAAAAACCTAACAATTACGACAACCCAAACACAAAAGTTAGGAAAAATGAAAAAAAAAAAAATGAAAGAGCCCTTTTGAGTTGTTCCCTAAATTGAAGTTCGAACTAGTTAGTTACAGTTGTTACAACAATTCTAGTTTATTAAACCAGAAACTATGAAATAAGTTAACTAAACCTGAAACCTTAAATAATTAAATAAGACGACAAAAGGTGGAATCGTTAAATCTCCGTTTCAATCTCGACGATTGACTAATAATAGGTTATTATGATTTCGAGCAAGCCGCTATGGTGAAATCGGTAGACACGCTGCTCTTAGGAAGCAGTGCTAGAGCATCTCGGTTCGAGTCCGAGTGGCGGCATAGCATCTCCAAAAAGATATACAAAAGGTGCTCTAAGGAATTTAATTTATGATTTCCATTCTGTATAGTTGAGGTATTCTCGCTTTTAATTTTTTTTATGATCTTTTCAACTTTAGAGCATATATTAACGCATATATCCTTTTCGGTCGTTTCAATTGGAATTCCAATGTATTTACTAACCTTATTAGTCGATGAAATAAGAGGACTATATGATTCATCAGAAAAGGGGATGATAGCTACCGCCTTCTGTCTAACAGGATTATTAATCACCCGTTGGATTTACTCTAGGCATTTCCCATTAAGTGATTTATATGAATCATTAATCTTTCTTTCATGGAGTTTCTCCATTATTCATAGGATTTTCTATTTTAAAAATAATAAAAATCATTTAAGCGCTATAACGGCACCAAGTGCTATTTTTACCCAAGGCTTTGCTACTTCGGGTTTTCTAACCAAAATGCATCAATCCGGAATATTAGTACCCGCTCTCCAAGTCCAGTGGTTAATGATGCACGTAAGTATGATGGTATTGGGTTATGCAGCTCTTGTATGTGGATCCTTATTATCCATGGCTCTTCTAGTCATTACATCTCGAAAAGTTATAAGGGTTTTTTTGAAAAGAAAAAAAAAATTAAATGTAAATGAGTCGTTTTGCTTCGGCGAAATCCAATACATCAACGAAAAAAGGAATGTTTTACTAAATAACCCTTCCGCTAGAAATTATTACAGGTATCAAGTGATTCAACAATTGGATCGTTGGAGTTATCGTATTATAAGTTTCGGATTTCTTTTTTTAACCATAGGGATTCTTTCGGGAGCAGTATGGGCTAATGAGGCGTGGGGCTCTTATTGGAATTGGGATCCAAAAGAAACTTGGGCATTTATTACTTGGACTATATTCGGGATTTTTTTACATATTCGAACAAATACAAATTTTGAAGGTGTCAATTCCGCAATTGTCGCTTCTACGGGATTTCTTATAATTTGGGTGTGCTATTTCGGAGTCAATCTATTAGGAATAGGGTTACATAGTTATGGTTCATTTAATTAATATCTACTTGAATTGAGGAAAGGGCTTGATGAAGACAAACATAGGACAGCGCATAGATCGAAACGAAACTTAGTGTTAGTATAAGACGCCGAGAACCTTTTGAATCAAGCAGTGCGGCGATTCAAAAGGTTCTTCCAAACGCCTTTGGCGTTTGGTCACAAGTCAAATTCGATTATTTTCCTTTTTTTTTTATTAAAAAAAAAAACTGAAGAGAAGAAAAAAACTTAAGAGAAGAAAAAAGATTTCTTTGTTCATTGGCTACCGAACTTTTTTTTAATCGTGGGATTTCGTTTTGATTTTTTTTTAGTCGTGAAAACTATCTATAAAAAAAAATTAGATATAATAGCTTCGACCTTGTCCACTGATAGTGAGAGAACGAAATCCGGATAAATACCAATACCTATTACGGGTAGAAGAATAGAGATCAAAACAAATAATTCCCGTGGCCCAGAATCAAAAAAAGAAGAGTTTGGTGGGGCATTAACGAACTTGTACCCATAGAACATTTGCCGTAACATAGATAATGAATAAATAGGAGTTAATATCATTCCAATTGCCATTACAAAAGTGATTAGGATTTTTGGCATTAAAAAATATTTTTGGCTAGTAATTATTCCCAAAAATACTATAAATTCCGCAACAAAACCACTCATGCCGGGCAGTGCAAGGGAAGCCATCGATAAGATACTGAATAGTGTGAATATCTTTGGGATTGGGATAGCCAGTCCGCCCATCTCGTCGAGATAAGCAAGACGTATTCGATCATAACTCGTTCCTGCCAAGAAAAAAAGTGCAGCACTAATAAACCCATGAGAAATTATTTGTAAAATGGCTCCGTTGAGGCCTGTATCGGTTATCGAGCCAATTCCTAGAATTATGAAACCCATATGAGATACAGAGGAATAGGCTATTCTTTTTTTTAAATTCCGTTGTCCAGGAGATGTTGAAGCTGCATAAATTATTTGCATGGTACCTACTATCATGAACCAGGGGGAAAATATAGAATGGGCGTGCGATAAGAGTTCCATATTGATCCGAATCAACCCATAAGCTCCCATTTTTAATAAGATTCCAGCTAGAAGCATACAAGTACTGTAATGTGCCTCTCCGTGGGTGTCTGGTAACCACGTATGGAAGGGTATAATCGGTAATTTGACAGCAAAAGCAATAAAAAATCCAATATAGAATATTATTTCCAGTGCCACAGGATACGATTGATTAACTAATGTTTCCAAATTTAATGTTGGTTCATTGGAACCATATAAGCCGATACCCAATACTCCTATTAAAAGAAAAACGGAACCTCCTGCAGTGTACAAAATAAATTTGGTGGCTGAATAAAGGCGTTTCTTTCCACCCCACACGGCCAGAAGTAGATAAACGGGAATTAATTCTAATTCCCACATGATGAAAAAAAGTAAAAGGTCTCGAGAAGAAAATGGTCCTATTTGACCGCTGTACATTGCTAACATCAGGAAATGGAATAGTCGGGAATTCCGAGTAACTGGCCGAGCCGCTAAAGTAGCTAAAGTAGTGATAAATCCCGTCAGTAAAATGGGTCCTATGGAAAGTCCATCTATTCCCAACCGCCAGTCAAAATCAAAAAAGGTGATCCATTTATAATCCTCTTCCAGCTGGATTAATGGATCGTCCAATTGGAAATTATAACAAAATGCATAGGTCGTTAGAAGGAGTTCTAAGACACATATATATATTGTATATCCTCTAGTCACCTTATTGCCTCTATGAGGGAGAAAGAAAATTAAAGAACCCGCGGCTATGGGAAAAACTACAATTAGTGTTAACCAAGGAAAATAATTCGTGGTAAAGACAAGATACACTAGGCCCAGAAAAACCCGTGCTCGAAACTCGAAAATAGAATATTTTCGAGTTTCGAGCACGGGTTTTTGTAGGTAATCGGTAAAAAAAAAGAAACTGTTTTCAAAACGGATTCAAGTGGGTTTTTGGGAACGTATCAATATCAATAAGCTAGACCCATGCTTCTAGTTGTTTCATGCCATAAATAAACCCGAACACTCAAGAAATCCGTTGGACAGGCGGATTCGCATCGCTTACAACCAACACAATCCTCTGTTCTTGGAGCAGAAGCAATTTGCTTTGCTTTACACCCGTCCCAAGGGATCATTTCTAATACATCTGTGGGGCAAGCTCGGACACATTGAGTACACCCTATACATGTATCATAAATCTTTACTGAATGTGACATTGGACCTATCAATTTTTGTTTTGAACTTTTTAATTTTCGATCTAGTCAATTTTGAAACATCGTATATTTAAATACCAGATGAATCAATGATTTACCAGAATTTTTATAATTAACCCATTTCTGGATCAACTCCTAAGAGGGAACAAATATACTTCGATTTCTTCCGGTTTCACAAACATGATCGAGGTTTGCGAATATTCTATATTCTAAGCCGAATTGATGAATATTATGATTATGGTTTATAAATACTACTTATTCAACAAAGTCGATTGATTGATACAAGTCGATTTTCTGTTACGATAAATTGACGAAACAATAGCTGATCCGATAGCGGCTTCGGCGGCTGCAATAGCTATAACAAAAATTGAGAAAATATCTCCTTTTAATTGTCGACTATCAAAAAAATCAGAGAATGTTACGAAATTGATATTAACCGCATTTACTATAAGTTCAAGACACATCAGGGCCCGAACCATATTTCGGCTCGTAATCAATCCATAGATACCAATAGAAAATAAATAGGCACTCAAAACAAGTACATGCTCGAGCATCATTGACCAACTCCGTACCAATTTCGATTCATTTCAATATGAACAATAATGCAAGTGATTTGATTGCTTCGAATATCCCAAGTACGGAGCAAAAGAATCTATTTGATAATAGATCGAATACAAAAATTTCTATTATTTTCTATTGATCTGCGAATAGTATTCAACTAGACTTTAAAGAATTTAAGGAAAATGGATGTGATAACACATAAAAAAATCGAATTGTAATTGTGATTGCTGTTTCGAGTTCTAAAGATTTGTTACTGACGAGCCACGGCAATTGCACCTATCAAAGCAACTAAAAGAATTATTGAAACGAGTTCAAATGGAAGAAAAAAGTCTGTTGATAAATGAATTCCAATTTGTTGACTATTACTTATCAAATCTTGTTCGATAATCTGGTTGGGTCGTGTAGCCCAAATAATCCCGTACCACGACGTATCTAGAATAGTAGCGATTAGCGAAAAAAAAATACTTGTACAAACCAGGGAAGTAAGTCCGTCACCAACAGTCCAAAAATTCAAATGAAAATCTTTGGAATAGTCTGAACCATTCATGAACATTACAGCAAATATGATTAAAACATTTACAGCTCCCACGTAAATAAGGAGTTGCGCGGCAGCTACAAAATGGGAATTTGATAGAATATAGAATAAGGATATACAAACAAGAACCAACCCCAAGGAAAAGGCAGAATAAATCGAGTTGGTAAATAATACCACTCCCAAACCTCCTAATATAAGACCTGAGCCCAGAAAAACTAAAAGAAAATCATGTATTGGTCCAGGCAAATCCATTCTATTAAACTAAGAGATAAATAAATCGAAATCTTGTTCATGAACTTATTGAACCAACCAGGCATTTTTTTTTATGAGACATTCCCAATTCCAATTGAATTAAATTCAAATCTATTAAGTGGGAGTTGGTGCGGATACTGTTATTGGATCAATTTCATTCTTTTCTTTATTCGAAATGTCAATTTGAAATTGAAGCTATATAATATAGTTCCAAAAAAAAGCTTTGGTTTATATATTATTTCAATACAAATTAAGTTGTACTTCTCATCAACCAATCAATGGTTGGGATTTGGAGTTATTGTTGAAGCAAAGAACAAGCCTTATTCCTTTATACCAACTATACCAAAATGGAACCCTAGTAATTCGAAATTAAAGGGTTTAGTCATTTTTTCTTTGAGGCGAATTCAACACTGTTCGAATTGTCAAATCGTCAATTACTGACATTGGTAACCGACCTAATGCAATTTGATTATAATTCAATTCGTGACGGTCATAAGTAGCAAGTTCATACTCTTCAGTCATTGATAAACAATTTGTTGGACAATACTCAACACAGTTACCACAAAAAATACAAATTCCAAAATCAATACTGTAATTAAGCAATCGTTTCTTTCGAATATTTGTTTCAAATTTCCAATCAACAACAGGCAGATCTATAGGGCATACACGAACACATACTTCACAAGCAATACATTTATCAAATTCAAAATGTATTCGACCGCGAAAACGCTCCGATGTTATTAATTTTTCATAAGGATATTGAATACTTACAGGTAAACGATTTGCTTGGGATAAAGTAATCATGAAACTTTGACCAATGTACCTTGCAGCTCGTATTGTTTGTTGACCATAATTCATGAAACCTATTACCATAGGGAGCATATCGTGAATATCTATGAATAATTTGAGGTTCTTTCTTTCTCTTGTTTGAGACAAGTATTGAGTATTCAATTCTTTTTTTTTATAGCGAAAGGAGTTGGGAAGAAGTTGTTAATAATAAATTACCTAGAGAAATAGGTAAAAGAAATTTCCAGCCAAGATTTAATAGTTGGTCCATTCTTAGTCTCGGTAAAGTCCATCTTGTTGTAATCGGAAAGAACAGGAACAAATAAGTTTTAGCTAATGTAATAAAGATACCAATTGTCGTTCCAAAGATTCCATCCACTTTTTTTCTTTCAAATAGTTCAGGAACAAATATGTATGGAATGGAAAGATTCCAACCCCCCAAGTAAAGAACTGTTACAAATAATGAGGAAACTAATAGATTTAGATAGGAAGCAACGTAAAATAAACCAAATTTTATTCCTGAATATTCGGTTTGATAACCTGCTACTAGTTCTTCTTCTGCTTCTGGTAAATCAAAAGGTAATCGCTCACATTCTGCTAGGGAAGAAATTAGAAAAACGATAAACCCTATAGGTTGACGCCACAAATTCCACCCCCAAAAACCATATTTTGATTGTGCCCCGACTATATCAACTGTACTTAAACTGTTAGATAATCATAGTCGGCGGTAACATTACGGTTCCCATCGCTATTACAAAACCGTACATGAGATTTTCACCTCATACGGCTCCTCAGGGCCACAAATAAATGTAAGGACTGGAGTTATCTTCATATGGTTATAGGATAGATAAAGTCAAAATCTAGTGGAGGGTCCCCAATTATACCACAGGAATTCTGTCTGCTCTAAGGATAAAAAAAGTAGTTCAGAATTAATCTCATCCTTTAAGAATTTCAATTTTGCTGTGTTGAGTAATAACTTAATCAACCCTTCAATAAAATACTCCTTGTCGAAATATAAATCGATATTTCAACCCATCCTTTTTTTAGTTTCGATTACGAAAAAGAATTAGACATTCAACTAGTTCATGAATCATGACACGAATTTGATTTCATCAATATAGGAAAGAAAGAATAAAAAGATCCTTTCCTGTTGGAATTTTCTTTTTTCTATTTGTCCTGTTCCTATTCTTCTTTCTAAGAGAAAAGGGGGCCTAAAAAAAAGGGGAAAGGATTATTTCGTTCCTGATCGTTATTTTTTTAACTGGCGGATAGGAGCATTCTCTGGATCGGAATTGTGGGGAGTACTGCCTGATCATTTCTACCAACTTAAAGCCCCAATTAGTATTCTTTTTATGTTATGCAGAAGTATCCTTTTAGATAATTGACATAATCATAATCTACATTACTAACCCGTTGTGCGTTTTTTGGTGTTCCTTCCTATCCACCCATTTTGTGTTTTCAACCCCCGTAATCTATATGTATTGTAATCCATACAAACACTAATGAAAATTCCATAAGGTTGGTCTTTTGAGCCCGCTTCAAGCTAGGATGATCAATCAACTAATCTTGGGATAAGGGGCTTCCTCCACTTTTACTTTTGTTTACTTCCCCTTAATGCTTGTACATAGGAAATGAGACTTAAGCCACTTGTACTGCGAATTAAAAAGTTGTTTTCTTTCACTCATATATAACTATCAAATTTCTTTTATTAACCTAATTTATTAACCTAAAGAATAAATAACCTAAAGAATAAATGAATAAAAAACAGAAGATCTCTATTTTTCTATTCAAGTTCTTTTTTTTCTAGAACGAAAAGCAAAACAATAGGAAAACAAAGGCTTAGGTTTTAGCGAATCGCACGTAGAGATATTGATAAAATACATAAAGTTAATGGTATTTCATAACTAATCGATTGAGCAGTAGCTCGCAGACCGCCTAAAAAGGAATATTTATTATTTGATCCATATCCTGACATAAGAAGTCCAATAGGGACAATACTTGAAATGGCAATCCATAAAAAAATACCGATATTGAGGTCAGCTAAAACAAGGTTATAACTAAAAGGAATTACTGAAGAACTTAGTAGAATTGCTATGACTGCTATAGATGGTCCAATACTGAATAAACTACTATTTCCTCTAGATGGAAGAAGGTTTTCTTTTAAAAGTAGTTTTGTCCCATCTGCTAAAGCTTGAAGAATTCCCAAGGGACTAGCGTATTCAGGCCCAATACGTTGTTGTATTCCTGCGGATATTTCTCTTTCTAACCACACAATTACTAGGACACCTATTGTGATTGCCACTACCGGAGTCGAAATAGGGGCAAGCACCCACATGATCCCATAGACCTCTTGCAGGGATTCCAATCTGGAAAAAGAATTGATATCTTGTACTTCTGTTGTATCAATTATCATTTCAACGATCAACTTCCCCCATAATGATATCTATACTACCTAATATTGTCATAATATCAGCCAATTTCATTCTTTTAACTAACTGAGGAAGAATTTGCAAATTGATAAAACCCGGCGGGCGAATTTTCCATCTCCAAGGAAAACTACTCTGATCTCCTATCAGAAAAATTCCCAATTCCCCCTTTGGGGCTTCTACTCTCACATAAAGTTCTTGTTTCGTCAATTCAAAAGTGGGAGAAGGCTTTTTACTAATGAATCGATCTTCAAAACCATTCCATTCTGGATTGCTTTCTCTATCAAAACATCGAATTTCTAAATTTTCATAGGGTCCCCCTGGAATTCCTTCTAAAGCCTGTTGAATAATCTTTATAGATTCCGTCATTTCACTGATTCGGACTAAATAACGAGCTAATGAATCTCCTTCTTTTTGCCACTGGACTTCCCAATCAAATTCGTCATAACACTCAAAATGATCAACTTTACGAAGATCCCATTCTATTCCAGACGCTCGTAGCATTGGTCCGGATAAACCCCAATTTATTGCTTCTTCTCCACCAACAATGCCTACTCCTTCAACTCGTTCTAAAAAAATAGGGTTTCGCGTAATAAGTTTTTGATATTCAGCAACCCCCGTTAAAAAATAATCGCAGAAATCCAAACATTTATCTATCCAACCATGAGGTAAATCAGCCGCTATTCCTCCGATACGAAAATAATTATGCATCATCCGCATACCGGTGGCAGCTTCGAACAGATCATATACTAATTCTCTTTCTCTGAAAATATAGAAGAAAGGAGTCTGTGCACCAATATCTGCCATAAAAGGGCCAAGCCATAACAGATGGGAGGCTATACGACTCAACTCCAACATAATTACTCGGATATAGCTGGCTCTTTTGGGTACTTGAATATTTCCCAAGAGTTCGGGTCCATTTACAGTTATTGCTTCGGTGAACATAGTAGCTAAATAATCCCAACGGGTTACATAAGGCAGATATTGTATAATTGTTCGGTTTTCCGCAATTTTTTCCATCCCTCGGTGTAAATAACCCAATATCGGTTCACAGTCAATAACATCTTCACCATCTAGAGTAACGATAAGACGAAGAACACCGTGCATTGATGGGTGGTGAGGTCCCATATTGACTATCATAAATTCTTTTTCTGTAGCTAGTATACTCATAGGTTTTTACTCGATTCATTCTTACATGAATTGTTGAAAACAACAAAAAGTTCATCAAGATTCAAAATCAAATAATTCGAAAAATTTTTTTTTTTTCAAATTAACGATTTTTTGACTCCCGAATATTCAACTTACTAATTAATTCTTTATAACGTACTCTATTTTTCTTGGACAAATACACTAGTAGACGTTGGCGTTTTTCCAAAATTTTCCGTAGACCCCTTTGAGATAAATAGTCTTTTCTGTGTAATTCTAAATGTAAAGTAAGTCTCCGTATCTTATTAGTGAAACGTAATACTTGAAATTCAACCGATCCACAGTTTTCTTCTTTTTTTTCTTGAAACATAACTGAGACGAATGAATTTTTTACCATAAAAAGAAACCCTCTCTCCCTCCTCTTTTGAAGATGAATTTTACTGATCAGTGATAATAATACTAGTCACTTGAATTTTATATATACAATAGATACAATAATCTTAAGTTCGTTATGAACTTGCTAGAAAATCAGTAATCAATCCAATTTTCAATTTGATTGGTATCAAAAAGGATGGTATATTTCTGCAAAACAGAAAATTTGGATCTAAAATAAAAATAACTTCTTGATTCATTTATAGATCTAATTAATATGTCTGCCATTAAATTGGTATCTTGTATCAGACTGGAATGGAAGACAAGACATGTATCCATTTCTTTGTTTTCATGTCCCAAACATGGACATGGTCGATAGGAAAAGCACACTATTAACGAATTTTCAATCGTGGATACATATGTACCCTTACCATACTGAAACGACTCCCATTATTGGTATTAAACCAATAGCGATTGATACAAATTAAATCTTCTAATCGAGAATTGGTCCAAATAAAGAACTTTAATTTAATTAGTTGATTTTTCTCTCTAGAAAAATCTTTGTTTTTATCCAAAAAGTAACCCCGACCTTTTACGTTAGTACAAAATAATGGATTTTTCTCCATACCGTTTTGATTCTTCGAATTGAAACAAATTAGGGTTGTTAGTTCTCTACGACGTTTAGGGAATAAACTATTTTCAGGAACAAGCAAATCATAATGATTTTTGTTTCTATTTCCAGCCATTTTTTGATGTTTTGCAATAAATTCATTAAAAATTGTTTTATCAACATAGCCTTTTTCGTGGTATCTTTTAGTAATTTTTCGCTTATTCTTATGAACCAATGAAATACCTACGATTTGATATAGAAAAAATCGTCCATCATTTTTTACAGACAAACGACGGGGTTCGATAATAAGCATTCCCCCTTTCGTCAATTCTGTAAGAGCGAAATCCTTCTTAGTGATCAAAATAGCCAAACAAATTTCTCCTCCTTGAATAGAGGCTATAGTAACGTCGCTAGGATTTATCAGTCGAACCAGGTGACAATATACTTTCATATCATTGAGTATTTTTTCCCTGAAAGAAACAGTACCTCTCCATCTCAATTGCAAACAAAAATATTTTTTTAGGAAGAAATCAAGTTGTACGTCTGTTTCTCTCTTGTATTGTTTTTTCTTTATCCGTTTTTTACTATCCGATCTCGTAGAATTTTCTTCAACATCCCTTTCGTGGTTTGAGAGAACTGATCCAAGACTTACTTGGTTTTGTGCATCTGATTCCGAATTTCCTTGGTCTACGGGATCCTTTTCTTCTTGACTTTGATTCGATAATTCGAGATATTCTTTTTGATTGGATGATATAAAAGGATACGCTTCATTTTTTCCGGTTAGAATTTTTTTACCATTTCCATTAAAATTGAAAAGAAGTAATTTGATTGGTATGATCCACGGTTTTGTTCTATATGCATTAAAAAGTAGCGCAAATTCTGGAAAGAACCAAGGCTCCAGGTTTGATATAGGACAACTTAGTATTTCTTCATTCATTCCCATCCAATCAAAAAGTGTTTTTTTTTTGTTGGGTGGGTTAATTTCTTCATCTTGATGAATTGTAAGATAAAAAGGGCCTCTTTTATTAATTGTATCAATTTTTTTAAAATTATCGCACTCAATCTTAGTATTTTGCTTACTGGTGGTAACAGTATCCATATCAACCCAGACTTCAATATTGACCTTATTTCGAAGATAAAAATTAAGAATTCTCCAATCAAAATATTTTCTATATAAGAATTTGTCCCTATCCATAATATCATCTTCTCCTAGATAATTATTGATAGGGATACCTCCCAGCATAGCAAATAAATTTCTTTTCTTTATATTGTGATTATAATAATACTCTTCTTTATTATTTACGTGGCCTAGTGATCTATCAATATATGAGTCTTTCTTATCTTCATAATTAATCGATTTATATGATAAAAGAGAATATCTATAGTTTTTTTTTAAATTCGATTTTTTATTATGTAATGAGTCTGCTTCAAAAAAATGTTGTTTTTCGCAATGAGTTAGTCCCTTTTTTTCATATGAATGTCTTTTAGTGAAATCGTTATTTTGAGCCATACAGCGTTGATGGGCTCTATTTCGCCATTCTTGTGGTACTAATCTAGCCCATTTAATCCGAGATAAATCATATTGATGATGATTGCTTAACCAGTTTTTCCATAGATTCCTTCCAAAATGTAAAAAAGATTTATGTCTTAATTGGTAATTAAATATTCCGTGTTTGTCAAAAAAATATGTTATTTCATTATTAAGAAATAGAGATGTTCTGTGATATTGAAGAATAGGTCTTAAATTAAAAAAATTTAAAATTGGGGCTTGTAACAATTTGTAAAATACATATGCTTGTGATTGTGAAAAAAAGGACAAATTACAAGAAATCTTTGAGTTCTTATTACTAATCTTCAAAAGTGATTTTTTGACAGTCGAAATAAAGTGAATTCGATTTTGATTTGTTTTATTAATTCTTTCTGGATTTTCTTCATTATTGTGGATGTTATTCTCAAAAATTGTAATTTTTTTTCTTGTTGATTCACGAAAAGATTTTTCATTGATTCTTGGAATAGTAAGGGTAGCTAAAAAAAATTCTCTGTATAGCCTTTCAATAAAAAATTTTACAAAAAAATAGGATTTACGGGTTAATCGAGTATTTCTTTTTTTGAATATCTTCAAAATCCTTTTTGATGAGTCTAATATTTTAGCAGAATAAGTTGGTTTGTTCGAACTAATATTTGTTTCTTGAGTTAGCGAGCCTCTTTTATTTGCTTTTTTAATTTTATATATTTGATTTCGTATTCTGCTTGTTCTAATAGTCAGAGCTTTCATTTTTTTTTCGGTCCGGGAGAAATTTGGCCAATCCATAGATGGAATTTCAATAGACGATTCGTGAATCTTCTGATTACTGAGTATCGAATTTTTTTGAATTTCACCCAATTCATCGATTTCTATCAAGTTTGTTTTTGAAAGTTCTTTTATTTTTCCTTCTTTGAAGACCCTTAAAATTATAAAAAACTTAGTTTTCAATATATTTTTTTTTAGTTCTTTAAAAATGGGTTCAAAAAACGAACGTCGTTTTCGGGGAGAACCAAAGGGCATTTCAGTTTCCAATCCCAAAGCTGTTAAAAAACAAAAATCAGCTTCTTCTTCACTTTTTTCATCTTTCTGAGAGGTTTGTATCTTAGTCTTAGATCTGTGCCAGGGTTTCAGGTGAAAGGGGAATAGGATCTTTATCTGAATACCTTCTGTTAACCAGTTTTTCGGAAATTCTGTTTCAGATAAATTAACACCACTATAAGTGCACTTAACATAAATTTCCCGCCTCCAATCCTTAAAATCCTCGGACCACTCGGGATCTTGGAATAATAGTATTCGACCCAAATTTTTAGCTATTATCAATGAAGGTAATAGAATATATTTTCTCAGAATCGATTGAATTACTAACATAGAGCTTCTTAATACTCGAGTAAGGAAACGCTTATCCCAGCCTTCTGCTTGTTTTATACGTCCCTTTTCTTGCGTTGTGTATCTTTCTTTTTTTGGCTTCTTTTTTGTTTTTTTATCCAATTTTCTTGGCTTTTCGTTTGTATAATCAGAAAATTTGTGGTCGTTATTTTTCCACATCCAATTTCTAAAAATTACTTTCATCAGTCCGGAAATATCAAAAGACAAAAAAAAGGGGTTGTCCGTTCTGTTCAAAAAAAGAGGGGAATGGACATTTGCTTGAACCGGTTTCCAAATAATAGTTTTGCGTCTTTGTGCGCGCATGGAACCTTTGATTATATATCGACGAAAATCCGATTGTTCCAAATAATGTGGCAAAGTCACATCCTCTTTTGTCTGTTGATCAACAGAAACCACTAAACGTTTGGCTTTTCGTGAACGAAATGCATGTTCTCCTCTTAGATTTTCGTCGTATTCTCCCAGTTCTTGGTATAAATTATCGATTAATTTGTATGACCATCGGGGAACTCTTTTACTAATTTCTTTTATCGATTTTTTTCGGAATTTTTGATCATTGGGATCGGTTATAACTGCATCGAATAAAAAAATTAAAATTTTTATTCGTTCTTCTGAATCGATTTGTTCTCGTGCGTGGTCTGTAAATAAAGACCCTACCCCCTCTCTTGAAAATGATTTTCGATTAACTCGGTCTATTGTCTGGTCAAATTTGTCATAATCATTAAAAAGAATTTGATTGTGAACCTTATTTATCCAAAGCATTCCTATCTTATTTTTGATATAAGTTTTATTTAGGATTACGGGTAAAAATTCTTTTTTGAGTCTTCCACGATAAGGCCCATGTAATAAAGGATCATATATTTTAGGTAAGTTTTTTTTTTGAATCTTATCATTGTACAATTGAGTCCTTTTTTCGAGTATATCTAGAATAAGAGATCTTTTATTTAAACTTTCGATTCTATTTCGCAACTCCCGGATTAAGTTCTTTCTTTTTTGGTCATTAGTGTAATTCCAATGTGTATAAAATTCAGGAGAGGATAGTTTTTCTGGTGTGAAAAAAGAAAAATTTTTCGTTATCATTTCCAAAAAAGTTGACAAACTTGCTGGATACGTAAAAGAGATCCTTTCTTTTCCATCACTTCGACACGTATAAAAAAAATAATGTGACATTTCATTTTGAACAGCGTTTTCAAATCGATTATTTTTTTTATATCG